GCCCATATATTTTTATATAATATAATGTAATGAGCCTGTCCCCTCTTTTTTTTGTTCATATTCAAAAAAAATATATAAACTAGCACCAAATAAAAAGATTTAGAGGACTCTTTTGACAAAAAATATGTAATTGTCAACAAAGTTGTTTCTTTTGTTTCTGAAAATGCAAAAAATTTTTATTACTTATACATAACACATAGGTCGTCGCTTCAGCATTGAATAAAAAAAGGGGCATTTTGCCCTCTTTTACAATAAGTTACAAATAAACAAATAAGTCGTTCAAATCGTTTTATCATTTATCAATAGGAGTGTTATCTATCGATAAAATATTCATTTTGAACCATCTCTTTATTAACATATTGGTAGAAAGAGTACCACGCTGCATCTAGACTTCAAAGCGTTTGTTTTAACCATATTATATTTAAGGGTCTCGCGTTATTGGTTGCTAGAGAATCAAGGTAGGTTTTACCAATGAATTGAATCACGAAATGCTATGTTTCTTCCATAAAACATAAATTATTTAGATTTAGTCCGAAGTAATTCGCGCAACGGTGCACCTTTCTTTTATTTCCTAGTTAGAACGAAAAGGGTACAGCTGGTTGTATCCCGCCGATTCCTGAAATAAACAACTCGCACACACTCCCTTTCCAAAAAAGATCAATACACCAAGCACTACACTTAGATTTATTAGATTTGTTGATAAAATATCGGTATTAAACCCGAAACTCCCGGCGGATGGCCAGTAGCCCCAAGAAAGGAAAGAGTCGGTTACATTTTTCATATCATCTCCTCATATGGATAGACTAACTAGATCGACTAAAAATTTGACTAGAGTTATTTTTGTATCACTTCGCACCTCTTTTTTATTTAGTCCTTTTTTGTTCTGTTCCTATTGGGAAATTGTGAAATCGATTTTATTTATGTGAACTATCCCCTTGTTTCAATACTTAGTTTCTCTTGGAGTAGGAACGGGAAGGATGAAAGCGAGGCGGGATACTAATTCCTCATCCGCAAATCCAACCTTCCCGTAGGTTATTTTCTTTTGTCAACGACGACATAATTCTATGAACGAAATCTTGATATAATTTGAAAAATCAAACGACAAGTCCAAGGCAATAAATATATATTTTATATTTCTAATATTAAACAAAGGGATTCGCAAACAAAAGGGCCAATGCTACAACGAGTCCATAAATTGTTAAAGCTTCCATAAAAGCTAGGCTAAGTAATAGAGTACCTCGTATTTTGCCCTCCGCCTCAGGCTGTCTCGCGATACCCTCTACAGCTTGGCCCGCAGCAGTCCCTTGACCAACCCCGGGTCCAATAGAAGCAAGTCCTACAGCCAACCCAGCAGCAATAACAGAAGCGGCAGAAATAAGTGGATTCATGATAAGTTCCTCGTACCAAAAAAAGAAATAGTTAATGATACAACTACCCAACCAATTATGACTTAATTATTACATCGTAGGATTCATTCAATCCAATAGAAATAACTAAGAACTTCTAGTTAAAATAATAGTATTAGTGAATCATCTATTCTATTGCTGAAAATGAAAGGAGTAGGTCAAAGTAATCTATCTTTAAGTCATATATACCCAGCAATATGTAATATCACATATACATGTCTTTCTTCCATAACGTAAACCAACTGTTTATCTTTGATTCATATAGGATAGGATTTGAGAATCAATTCTTGAAATATCTCCAAGAGTTTACTTTTTTATTGCCTTTTTGTTTATCATTATTTCAACGGATCTAATTTAACTACACAAATTGATTAGTCCAAATCATCTCATACAAATATTATTATTATATTAATTTATGTTCATACAATTTGTTAGTTATTATTTTTTTACTAGTTTTGTTTGTCCAATCCGTGAATAAAATAAACTAAAACGGGAATCCTTCGCTCTTTTCTCTTTTTTTTGAATCACATGTCCTAGACATATACTCCAAGCATTCTTATTCTATTATTTCAACTAATTGAAATAATAGAATAATGGGGTATAAATAGAATATTCGTTGGGGGGGTATGCTAGTAAGTGGACGGAAGATAACTTTAGGAAAAAGAGCATTTTTGTCTCTTTCCCTTTTTTTGCAACTCTCTAATATCCTACTTTTTTTAGTTTTGCTATTCCTTTCTATCGTATATGACGTAGTTGTATATTCCTTAAATAAATTATCTTGAACCAAATGCCTGCTGTTATTTATTGTTTTGAAAAAAACAACAAGACTGTTTCAATGATGGCCTTCCATGGATTCCCCTATATAAGCCGCGGCTAGGGTTGCAAAAATAAGAGCTTGAATACCACTTGTAAATAATCCAAGGAACATAACAGGTATAGGAATCACCAAAGGGACTAAAGAAACAAGAACAACAACGACTAATTCATCAGCTAAGATATTTCCGAAAAGTCGAAAACTAAGTGATAAAGGTTTTGTGAAATCTTCTAAGATGTTAATCGGTAAAAGGATTGGAGTTGGTTGAATATACTTACCGAAATACCCCAATCCTTTTTTTGTAAGACCCGCATAGAAATATGCCACTGACGTGAGTAAAGCCAAAGCAACGGTAGTATTTATATCATTCGTGGGTGCAGCTAACTCTCCATGAGGTAATTGTATGACTTTCCAAGGTAAAAGAGCTCCTGACCAATTAGAAACAAAAATAAATAGAAACATAGTTCCAATAAAAGGAACCCACGGACCATATTCTTCTCCAATTTGAGTTTTACTAACATCTCGAATAAATTCAAGAACATATTCGAAGAAATTTTGACTCCCATTCGGAATGGTTTGTGGGTTGCGAACAGCTATAATAGCCGAACCTAATAAGATAGCAATTACAACCCAAGAAGTCATAAGTACTTGGCCATGGACTTGGAAACTACCTATTTGCCAATAGAAATGTTGGCCTACTTCCACACCCGATACATCGTACAAGCCTTTTAGTGTTAGTGTGTTTACTAGAAAATTCATATTACCCCCTAAAATAAAAAAAATTGACCCTTAATTTTTTTTTGATTCGACCATCTCTTTGCCTACTTAAATCTGATATTTTGAATACCAACTAAGATTACTATTTTGAATAGTAACTAATCACATAATATCCCGGTTACTCTTATTTAGTTTGTTTTTAAAAATTCAGAAATAGCAATCAACTTAAAAATATATGAGAGTTGCGAAGTAGGTTATTTATCATATTATTAATCAAGGATTTCTTATATAGCTAAAATGTCCTTCACAAATTGCGAATACTAATTTGTTAAGAATTAATCGGATTGAAGATATAGCATCATCATTCGCTGGAATCGAGATATCTGCTAGATTAGGGTCACAATTTGTATCAATTAAACAAATTGTTGGAATTCCCAAAGCGATACATTCTCGTAGAGCTGTATATTCTTCGTGCTGATCGACGATGATTACAATATCGGGTAAACCTGTCATATATTTAATCCCGCCCAGATATGTTTGCAAACGAGATAATTGTCTTTTAAACACGGCTGCATCTCTTTTTGGAAGACGGCTAAGTCTCCCTGTTTTTTGTTCCATTCTCAAGTCCCTGAACGTATGAAGTCTCGTTTCTGTAGTAGACCAATTCGTTAACATACCGCCGAGCCATTTTTTATTAACATAATGACACCGAGCCCGTATTGCAGCCCAGGCTACTGAATCAGCTGCTTTATTTTTGGTACCAACAATTAAGAATTGTTTTCCTCTACTTGCTGCCTCAAAAACCAAATCACAAGCTTCTGATAAAAAACGAGCAGTTCGAGTTAGATTTGTAATATGAATACCCTTACGCTTTGCAGAGATATACAGTCCCATTTTAGGATTCCATTTCCGAGTACCATGACCAAAATGAACCCCTGCCCCCATCATCTGTTCTAACTTGATGTTCCAATATCTTCTTGTCATTTCTCCCCACACCCCCCTTTTTTTTAAGAGACGAGGAACCCTGAACTCAAATAAAAGGTTGTTCCGATGGAACCTTCTACTCTACTCTATAAAATAAATTGGACGTAGAGTCACGACCCAAGCAATTCTATTCTTTTCTAGACATTTATCTTTTTATTATTAAATCAAATGACTGCACCAAATCAAAGAAAGTAGTGATAAGGGATGAATCCTTTCTTAGTAATCATAAAATCTGATAAATGGTTGTTCTGATGTATCGTGGAAATCCTTTGAAGGGGGATAATCAAACAATTTTCTGTGGTAAAACAAAATGTCTCTCATTTCTCCATCAAATCGATTCTTTTTTTTTGTTTCCAAAGGAATCTTGTTATATTGTTTTGAAGGATGCACGAATCCTTTGAATCCGGTCCCGCCAGGTATCATCCCCCCCAAAACAACGTTTTCTTTCAAACCTTTCAACCAATCGATACGTCCCCGTAGAGCTGCTTTTGCTAAAACTCGAGCAGTTTCTTGAAAACTCGCTTCCGATATGAAGCTTTGAGTATTGAGAGATGCTCTTGTTATTCCCAATAAGATGGCTCGGTAACAAATTGTTTCTTCCAAAGCTCGTCCCACTCGTTCGGCTCGTAACAATCCAATTAGTTCTCCGGGTGAAAAAACGTTTGACATTCCGTCTTCTGAAACCAACACTTTTGATGTTATTTGACGTACAACAATCTCTACATGCCTATTATGAATCTGCACCCCCTGGGATCGATAAACCTTTTGGATCTTATTAACCAAAGATATACGACTTTGCACTATAGTTAGCTCAGCACCAACCAAGAATCTCCAAGGAATACCAAGAATTCTTGTTATACATTCATTCCAACCTTCAATCCTCTTTTCGAGATTTATCGATATTGAATCAATCAAACGTACTTCTAACACCTGTTCCACTTTTGGAAGACCCTGCGTTATATCACCGGATCTCGATTTTTCATATATAAATGTAACTAATGTGTCTCCTTCGTAAAAAATTTCCCCATAATGGCCATGAACAGTTGCTCCCGGGGTAGCCAAATAAGGCTTAGCTGATCGTATTATTACAGAATCCCCTTGAACAAATATAACTTGACCGGATTTTTGGTGCGGTCCGTTTTTGTCTATACACACATTTTGACAAATAAACTGTCCAAGACTTATTATTGGAGAGGTCTCTTCGCAACAACTGTGACGGATAAAATACCAATTCAAATGGAATGAATTGAAAAAAATGTTACTGCCTGGATCAGTAGTATAAATTCTACCGCTCTCATCCATTGAATAATATTTAATTGCTTGAAAAGTCTGTTTTAAATTGTCAAGTTGAAAATAATTTGTTAACAAGATCTGATTATGAGTTTTTAAATGGTAAAATAAATAAAAATTATCAATTGAAGGAGACGATCCTAAAGGTCCGAATGACTCCTGAATTTCAATTAGTAAATCTTTTTGAATGGATTCTTTTATTACATTATGATAGTTTACTCGGTTGGATGGGTCCATTCGAGAACACTTGGACGATAACAAAATTATCAATGATTGGATTTGCTTATTTCTATTCAACAACGTATGAATAGTTCCTTGATTTGATGGGTTAAGGAATTGTTGAATCCTTGCCTTGGAATAAATGGAATAAAACGGATTACTATGGGTGCAATCTGATCGATTATCCCAGAGCAATCCTGAAACTGTGGAATCTTTTCTTTTTCCAATATACGAAATAGGAGATTTTGCCAAATCGATTCTTAAGAAATGCCGAATCAAATCGTTTGTTCTTATTTCAACAAAAGAAGCACGAGCTTCTTCGTTAGAAGAGTTTTTTTTATCTTGTTCCCAATTCAATACTAAACAAGTTCGAACTAATTGAATACTTGTATCCGAAATTCCTCTATTTTGATTGACTTTTCCAGAAAGGATATAATTGACAACTCGAAGTTGCACATTATCACTTTCCTGCAAGATATCAGTGGGGAAAATTGCTGCTAAATTGGGGCCATCCGTTATGTCATATGTAACAACAGGTCGAACCAAAACAAAATACTTTTTTTTGCTAGGTGTAATCCGTTGGACATAGATCCAATTTGTCAATTTTTTTGATTCCTTGAAATTTCCCTTTCCCCTTCCTGGTGGGATCAAAACGCCGCTATACCGGGATATTTTATCGGTATCCACAGGAAAATGGATATCTCCAGAAAAAATTTTAAGTTCAATTCTGTTTTTTTTTCTCTCCACTCGTACCAACCCACCTACTCGGCTTCTTATATTTAAGGTGATTGGTGTATCTACTCCAACGATACTATTGTTACGTACCATTATGAAAGAAGATCCGGATAAGATATGCACTTCCTCAGGAATGAAAAAAAATAGATCCACTTTCGTTTGGATTTGGTGTTTTGGCATAAATTCCTTGACTCCTCGATACTCAACCAAATCTTCCTTTTTAAGGATTGAATGCATTTCGATATTCCCATATCCATATTTAGTAATCCCAGAACGCTTTCTTCTATATCTAGGATCATCGAAATAGGAAAGAATACTATTTCTATTTAAGGGGATTTCAGGCGAGATACCCAGAGGGGGCGTTAGTCTGGTCTCGCCTCCTTGAATTGATTGGAGTAAAATGAGAAATAGATTTCTGCGCCTCTTTGACAATAAATCAGAATTCTCGTGCAGAATGGCCGGATATATTAGATTACAATAAAAATCCGAACTAAATAAGTAGTGTTTCGGCCGGTGTTTAGTTACAGCGAGGTTAGAAGTATATCTTCGCTTGACAGAACGAGAATGCACGTTAAGTTGATCTTGATCCTTGTGAAGCGAAAGGGAGACTGAACTGGATCTGTACGGACCTCCTAATAATATCCATAAATGACTTGTTTTTGGTAATAGATGCACATTCCCATATGTAAATTCAGATGCATGATACACATCGGTACTCCAGTGCATTTCTCCGTCTGAATCCGAATAACTATGTTTTCGAACCCTCTCTTTAAAATTAAAAGTAGGTGTTCCTGCGCGAATCTCAGCAATCACTTGTTCGGATTCTACATATTGATCGTTTTGAACTAAAAGAAAACTTTTTCGCGGAATATTGACATTATGAATAAGATCTTCACTCTCAATGATTACATACAAGTTTATAGAACATAGAAAGGCAGGATGCCCGTGACGGGTACGTGTCGGATGAACCAAATCCTCATTGAATTTTATTTTTCCATTACAAGGTGCTCTCACATGTTCTGCAGTACCCCCTGTGAATACGCCGCCGGTATGAAAAGTTCTTAATGTTAATTGAGTACCCGGTTCTCCAATCGATTGACCCGCAATAATACCTACAGCTTCTCCCAACTCAACCAGATCGCCATGAGTAGGACTCCGCCCATAGCATAATCGACAGATCCAAGATGTACTCCTACAAGTAAAGGGGGTTCGAATAGATATTGGTTGGGCTCGAAAGGTTATGAATCTATTTACAAGCCCAATCCCAATATCTTGATTTCGAGTAGCAATACATCGTGGACCCATATATACATCATCTGCTAATACACAACCAAT